TTTTTTTTCAAATCCAAAAAGTTCTTCTTACTTAGAATAGGTCGTCGATTCAGCATTAGATAAAGATAAAGGGGGTAAAATCCCTGTTTTTACAATTTACAATAAGCGGTTAAAATCATTTTATCAATATGAGTATCCTATATCGATAAAATATTTATTTTGAAACCACCTCTAACATAGTGGTAGAAAGAGTACCATGCTGCGTCTAGACTTCAAACAGTTTGTTTTAACCATGTTAATAGTTCCACATTATTGGTTAATAGAGAATCAAAATAAATTTACCAATGAATCGCGAAATGCTATGGTTCTTACATATAATTTATGAATTTATACAGAAGTAATTCGCGAGATCATGCACCTCTCTTTCCTACTTATAACGGAAAAGGGTACAGTTGGTTGGTCCAACCTATTCTTGAAATAAACAACTCGCACACACTCCCTTTCCAAAAAAAATCAATACACCAAGCACTACACTTAGATTTATTGGATTTGTTGCTAAAATATCGGTATTAAACCCGAAACTCCCGGCAGATGGCCAGTGGCCCAAAGAAACGAAAGAATCGGTTACGTTTTTCATATGATCTCCTCTTATAGATAGACTAAAAAATCGAACAGAGTTCTTTTTGTAGCACTTCGCCCCTCTTTTTATTTATTCTTTTATTTTTTCTGAAATTGAGTAAAAAAATAAAAAATATTCGAGTTAGTTAGAAATTATGAACTAATGAACTAGCCCTTTTATTGGTTATTGGAACACTAACACTTACTAAAAAGAGTTTCCCTTGGTCTATGAACGGGAAGGATGAAAGCGAGTCAAGTAGGCTAATTCCTCATCCGCAAATCAGCCCTTCCCCTAGGTTCTTTTCTCAAAGAATAAAGAATGGTAGGAGGGAAATCTTGATAGAATTTGAAAAAGCAAACGACAAGTCGAAGGCAATAAAATATGAAAAAGAAATATATTTTTCATATTTCTAAGCTAAGATTAAACAAAAGGATTTGCAAATAAAAGTGCTAATGCTACAACCAGTCCATAAATTGTTAAAGCTTCCATAAAAGCTAGACTAAGCAATAGCGTACCTCGTATTTTGCCCTCTGCCTCAGGCTGTCTCGCGATACCCTCTACAGCTTGACCCGCAGCAGTCCCTTGACCAACTCCAGGTCCAATAGAAGCAAGCCCTACGGCCAATCCAGCAGCAATAACGGAAGCGGCAGAAATCAGTGGATTCATGATAAGTTCCTCGTACCAAAAAAAGAAATGGTTAATGATACAATCAACCAATGAATTATGACTTAATTATTCCCTCACTAGGACTCATCCAGTCGAAGTAACTAAGAACTTCGGATTGAAGTAATAAGATTCTTGAATCATCAAAACAACTTCGATATATCTTTTTTACTTTTTAGCCACAGAGTCTTTGTGAACCCATACGACTTTCATTCTTCCATTTCTTGTTCTTGGTTCGAACTGTTAGTTGAATTATTTCTTGATTTCATCCGTTTATTCATTCAATTCACAGTCACAAGGGGCCGGAAGGACTTCTAGTCTATTAGAATCCCCTAGAAAAATATATCTTTAGTAGTTCATTTCATATATAACTAGCACTAGGCAATATCTAATATCACATATACATGTCTTTCTTCCATAACGTAAACCAAGCATTCATCTTAGATTCAATCCTATTCGAGAATCAAGCGTCGAAACATCTAGAAGGGTTCGCTTATAGTTATTCAAGTACAGATACCTCCCGCCCCTTTCTAAAATACTAAAAAAAACTTTTGAAAAATTCTTTTGAATCTTACCTTTTCTTATTATTCCACCTAGAGAAATCTAAATGGACAAATTGATTAGGACGACAAATTCCATAGGTATAGAAATATCATTATTTGATTGATCTAAGTTCATGCACTTTATTAATAAAACTGAATAAAAAAATTATTCATTTTTATTATTTATTTATTATTAATATTTTGGTGAATCGTTGAATAAAATCAACTGAAAGGGAAATCATTTCGCCCTTTTTTTTATTTAATTACACGTCGTAAACCTATACAACAAGAATTATTGACAAAAATTCTTATATTCAAATTGTTTTAACAATGAATTAATAATGAGATGGACTAAGCAATCTAAAGTGAATATTCATTGAGACGAAGTATGATATTAAGTGAAGGAAAGGGGAATTTTAGGAAAAAGATCTTTGTTTTTAGATCTTTTTCCCCTTACTCTTTAATATCATCGTAATGTTTTTGCTATCACTCTAGATCGTATATAGCATAGTTGTATATTTAGATTCCCCTATTCTATTCCGTAAGTTAAGTAATTCTCTTAAGCCACCCACCATATACATTTATACATTGCTGTGGGCTAAGCTAAAAAAGACTATTTCAATGATGGCCCTCCATGGATTCACCTATATAAGCCGCGGCTAAAGTTGCAAAAATAAGAGCTTGAATACCACTTGTAAATAATCCAAGGAGCATGACAGGTATAGGAACTACTAAG